TTTGCCAATAGAAATGTTGGCCTACTTCTACACCCGACATTTCGTATAACACTTTTAGTGTGTTGGTGGAACATGATAGAACATTCATATTACCCTCTGACAGAAATTGAAATTCCAGGAAATTATTTTAATTCAACCATCTCTCTTTCGACTTGCTTATTTGAATTTTTTGATACGAAAAAATAACATAATATCCCCACTGATTTTTATCTCATTTATATAATCTAATCAAATTCGAGAATAGTAAACGATTCCATAAATTTCAGGAGTTCAAAAAAAAAATTTCTATCTTATTATTAATTACGTATTTCGTATATAGTTAGAACGACCCTCACAAATTGCGAATACTAATTTAGTAAGAATTAATCGGATTGAAGCTATAGCGTCATCATTTGATGGAATTGAAATATCTGCAAGGTCGGGATCACAATTTGTATCGATTAAGCAAATTGTTGGAATTCCCAAAGTGATACATTCTCGAAGAGCTGTATATTCTTCTTGCTGATCAACGATAATTATAATATCGGGTAACCCCGTCATATATTTAATCCCGCCCAGATATGTTTGCAAGTGGGATAATTGTCTCTTGAACATAGCTGCGTCTCTTTTTTTTGGAAGACAGTAGAATTTCCCCGTCTTTTGTTCGATTCTCAAGTCCCTGAGCTTATGAAGTCTAGTTTCCGTAGTGGACCAATTGGTTAACATGCCACCGAGCCATTTTTTATTAACATAATGACACCGAGCCCTTATTGCAGCCCGCACTACTGAATTGGCTGCTTTAGTTTTTGTACCAACAATTAAAAACTCTTTTCCCTTACTTGCTGCATCAAAAACTAAATCACAAGCTTCTGATAAAAAACGAGCAGTTTTAGTAAGATTTGTGATATGAATACCTTTACGATTGGTAGAAATATAAGGCGACATCCTCGGATTCCATTTCCTAGTCCCATGACCAAAATGAACTCCTGCTTCCATCATCTCTTCCAAATTTATGTTCCAATATCTTCTTGTCATTTCTTCCCACACTTCCCCTTTCTTTTTTGTTTAAAAAAAAGTGACGAGGTTGTCTTGAACTAACCAATTGTTCCGACGGAACCTTTTCTTCTACCGTGGATTGGACGTATCGATGTCAATACACAATCCAAACCGCTAACCTCTATTCATTATTATCTGAATTTCCATTACCCCCTCAAGACCATATAGAAAGAGTTTTTCAAATGGAAATTGAATTCCAAAACAAAAGAAAGTAAGTATGACTACACTTTTTTTAGGAATCATTAAATGATATATGATCTAAATGATTCCTCAGGTGTATCATGTAAATTCTTTTGAACGTCACGAATCAAATAAGCCTGCGTGGTGGAACAAAATATCTCGTATTTCCCCCTCGAAAAAACTCTTCTTTTGATTTTTCAAAGGAATGCTCTTATTCTTATGTTGCCGCAGTAATCTTTTAAATCCGGTCCCAACGGGGATCATCCCACCTATAACAACATTCTCTTTTAGACCTTTCAACCAATCGATACGACCACGAAGAGCTGCTTTGGCTAAAACTCGAGCAGTTTCTTGAAAACTCGCTTCTGATATGAAACTTTGAGTATTCAAAGATGCTCTTGTTATTCCCAATAGGATAGCGCGGTAACAGATCGATTCTTCTAAAGCGCGCCCTGTTCGTTCCGCTCGCAACAATCCAATGAGTTCTCCAGGTAAAAAAACATTAGACATTCCATCCTCGGAAACCAACACTTTTGATGTTATTTGGCGTACAATAATCTCTATGTGCCTATTATGAATTTGCACCCCTTGGGATCGATAAACCTTTTGTATCTTAGTAACCAACGATATACGACTTTGCACTATAGTCAGCTCAGTCCCAATCAAGAATCCCCAAGGAATTCCAAGAATTTTTGTTATATGCTCGTTCCAACCCTCAATTCTTTTTTCTAGGTTCATTGATATTGAATCAATTGAACGCACTTCTAAGACCTGTTCCACTTTTGGAAGACCTTGCGTTATATCCCCGGATCTCGATTTTTCATATATAAATGTAACTAATGTATCTCCTTCGTAAAAGATTTCTCCATAATGTCCATGAACGGTTGCTCCCGGAGTGGCCAAATAAGGTTTAGCCAATCTTATTACTACAGAGTCAACTTGAACAAGCAAAACTTGACCCGATTTTAAGGGGGGTCCTTTTTTGGCTATATATCCATTTTGACAAATAAACTGACCGAGACTAATTATTGTGGGTCGTTCTTCCCAATAATTAGGACAATAACTTTGATGGAGAAAATACCAATTCAAATTGAATAAATTGAAAACGATTTTACTGTACGGATCACGATTTGAAATTATCCCATTTTCATCCATTAAATAATATTTAAGCACTTGAAAAATCCGTTTTAAATTTTCAAGTTGAAGATATTTAGTTATCAAGATCGGATTATGAGTTAGTAAATAATAAAAGGAATAAAAATTCAAAAAATTAAGGACCGTTCCTAACGGTCCGATCGAATTCCTAATTTTAATTATAGAATCTGTTGAAATGAATTCTTTTTTCACATTGGGATATTTTATATCGTTGAATAGGTCCATTCGGAAACAATTAGATGGTGATAAAATTATCAAGGAAGGATATTCCTTATTGTTATTTAACAATGTGCGAATAGTTCCGTGATTTTGGTGGTTAAGTGATTGTTTCGTTTTTCTCTTTTTATAAATGGAATAAAAAGGATTGATGTTGGTCTGATCTGATACATTATCGGAAATGAATCCTGAACCTGAGAGATCATTCCTTTTTCTGCGATACGAAATAGCGGATTTTACTAAGTCGATTCTTAGGAAAGCTCGAACCAAACCATTTGTACTTACTTCAATAAAAGAAGTACAGACCTCCTCGATAGAAGAACTTTTTATGTCTTGGTTCCAATTCAAAATTAAACAAGTCCTAATTAATTGAATACTTGTATCAGAAATTCCTTGAATGGGTTTGGCATTTCCATAAACAATATAATTGACAACTCTAAGTTGCATATTATCCCTTTCTTGTAAAAAATCCGGAGGGAAGAGTGTTGGTAAATTTAGACCATCTGATACCTCATATGTCACTACAGGGCGAACTAAAACAAAATACTTTTTCTTAGTAGATGTGATCCGTTGGACATAGATCCAATTTTTCCATTTTTTAGAGTCCTTAAAATTGATGTTTACTTTTCCTGGAGGTATCAAGATCCCACTGTGTCGGGATATCTTATCGGTCTCCCCAGGAAAATGAATATCTCCTGAAAAGATTTTCAGTTCAATTCTCTTTTTTTTTCTCTCCATTCGGACTAATCCGTCCGCGTAGCTTCTTGTATTTATATTGAAAGCAATTCGTGTATCTATTCCAATGAGACTATTATTTCGTATCATTATCAAAGAAGATTCAGGTAAAATATGCACTTCTTCGGGAATGAAAAAAAATAGATCTAGTTTCATTTGGTATTTTGACTTCAATTCTTTTATTGGTCGAGACTCAATAAAATCCTCTTTTTTAACGATTGAATGCACGCCCAGAGTCCCATATTTAGTAATTCCCGAACTCTTTCTTCTGTATCGGGGATCATCGAAATAAGCAAAAATACTATTATTTCTACGGAAAATACCATTTATTGGTAGTTCAATCGAGATACCTGAATGAGGCATTAACTCTTTCTTTCGTTCTTGAATCGATTGGATTGGAACGAGAAATCTATTTCCTCGCCTTTTTCCCAATAAATGAGAATTCCCGTGTAAAATCGCCGGGTATATGAGATTCCAATGGACGGGTTCTGAATAATTAGGAATCTTGTCTTCTTTTTTTTTACCAGAAAAATAGGAACGAAGTAATTTGTATCTTAGTGGATCATTATTCACCGAGAGAGTCGAAATTGACCCTCGTTCTACAGAAAGGGAATAAATATTCATTTGATCTTGATCCTTGTGCGGTGAAAAGGGGACTGCACTGGATCTCCACGAACCTCCTGATAATATCCATAAATGACTTGTTTTTGGTAAAAGATTAACATTACTATATGCAAATGTAGATGCGTGGTACACATCATTACTCCAGTGCATTTCTCCCTCTGAGTCAGAATAAATATGTTTTCGAACTCTCTCTTTCAAATTCAAAGTGTATGGTACCTCGCGAATCTCAGCAATTACTTGTTCTGCTTCGACATATTGATTATTTTGAACCAAAAGAAAACTTTTAGGTGGAATAGTTACATTATGTAGAATATCCTCACTCTCAATAGTGACATATAAGGCTATAGAACATAGAAAAGCAGGATGTCCGTGACGCGTACGCGTGGGATGAACGAAATCTTCATTAAATTGGATTTTTCCATTCGACGGGGCTCGTACATGTTCTGCCGTACCACCCGTGAAGACTCCTCCAGTATGAAAAGTTCTTAATGTTAGTTGAGTCCCCGGTTCTCCAATGGATTGACCCGCAATAATACCTACAGCTTCTCCCAACTCGACCAGGTCGCCATGAGTGGGACTCCTACCATAACATAATCGACAGATCCAAGATGTACTCCTACAAGTAAAAGGGGTTCGAATAAATAGTATTTGTGTTTGAAAGGTTATGAATCGATTGACAAGCCCAAATCCAATATCTTGATTTCGGGTGGCGATGCACCGTGAGCCCATATATATATCCTCTGCTAATACACGACCAACTAATGTTTGAATAAAAATTCTTTCGGACTCGGGCATCATCCCATTTCGAGGACTTACGGCAACCCCTCGGGCGGTTCCACAATCTGCTCGACGTACAACAATGTGTTGAACTACTTCAACAAGTCGGCGCGTAAGATATCCCGCATCCGAGGTTCGTACAGCAGTATCCACAACCCCTTTTCGGGCTCCGTAGCAAGAAATGATATATTCTGTTAAAGACAGCCCTTCGCGTAAATTACTTTGAATAGGTAAATCAATCATTTGTCCTTGAGGATCCGACATTAATCCCCTCATACCTACTAATTGGTGCACTTGAGATGCATTTCCTCTAGCTCCCGAAAAAGACATTATATGGACTGGATTAAGCGAATCTGTCATCCTAAAATTAGGATTCATTTCTTGTCGCAAATATTCACTTGTAGCATACCACACCTCAATAGATTGGCGTAATTTTTCTACTGCGTGCACATTCCCATAATGATGGTGTTGTTCTAAAATTAAACTATTTTCTTCAGCATCTTGTACTAACCATCCCTTAGAAGGGATCGTTAAAAGATCATCAATCCCTAATGAAATGGATGTAGCAGTGGCTTGCTGGAAACCCAGAGTTTTGACTTGATCCAGAATGTGTGATGTATATGCCATTCCGAAGTGATCTATTAATTTGATAATAAGTTTTTTAATGACAGTTCCGTCTATTATTTTATTGTGAAAGACTAGATTGACTCGTTCTGCCATAAGTCCCTCCATATTCTGCTGATTGGGATTCGACAATGAGTTTGAGTCAATGATTTGAAAACTTCCCTTTCTTGATATTAATCCGGATGAAAATTCAGAGGAAGTAGAGTCCTAGTAGCAACAGAGAGATCAAAATTCACGCCAGTGTCACAAAATCACTTAATTGAGATGCCATATGATTAGTGACCATACGAGTAGGCTCGACAAAACCCTTGTAGAGCTTCTTCGATTTCTCGAAAAAGATAAATATGACCAATAGTTGTTCGAATATATATACAAAGAATTTCTTTTTTTACACTTCTTACTAAAAAAGAGTGTTCATAAATCTCCTGACAAGTACCCCCAGATTCATAGTGAATCTCGATGGGACCTTCTCTTGAAGCAATAATGCGTTGATCGATTCGCCAGCGGAGCCAAAAAGGACTATCTAAATTGAGTCTTTTCTGTCGATAAGCTCCAATTGCATCATAGGAATTACAAAAAAAAGGTTCTTTTTGTTTCTTAGACTGATGATTATTATCATTAATTCTTTCATTTTGATACTTTCTTCGATTCCATGGATTATACCTATTTCTACAAATACCTCGGCGATTCCCAATGGTTAATAGATATAGACCAATAAGCATATCTTGGGTTGGTACGGAAATAGGATCCCCAATAGCTGGAGACAAGAGATTCATATGCGAAAACATAAGTAAATGGGCCTCCGCTTGAGCCTCCAAAGATAAGGGTACATGAACAGCCATTTGATCCCCATCAAAGTCTGCATTGAATCCCTTACGAACTAATGGATGTAAACAAACAGCACGTCCTTCGACAAAAATGGGTTGAAATGCCTGTATGCCTAATCTATGCAAAGTGGGCGCTCTATTCAGCAATACGGGGTGCCCCTGCATAACTTCTTTCAATATTTCCCATACAATTGTATCTTTTTCCCGAATTTGACTCTTAGCAACTCCTATGTTCGAAGCAAGATGTTGTCTAATTAGTTCCCGAATTACAAATGTCTGGAAAAGCTCTATTGCTATTTCCCGAGGCAATCCACATCGATGTAGTGGAAGTGAGGGTCCTACAACAATGACAGAACGACCCGAATAATCAACCCGTTTGCCAAGCATAGTCTCACGAAATCTTCCCTCTTTTCCTTCAATTACATCAGAGAACGACTTGTAAATCTTATTATGACCATCCCTGATTGGCTGTCCGCGAATTCCATTATCAAGAAGCGTATCTACGGCTTCTTGTACCAATTTCTCTTGACACATTACTAATTCCCCCGGTGTAGATCTATTTGTTGTTAATAGATCGGTAAGCGTATTGTTTCGATAGATGACTCTTCTATAGAGTTCATTAATATCCGAGCTCATTAGCTTACCCCCATCTATCTGAATGATGGGTCGTAATTCAGGAGGAAGAACTGGTAGTAAACATAAAACCATCCATTCGGGTTCGATATTTGTTCGAATAAAGTGTTTAGCTAATTCTATGCGTCTAACCAAAAAATCCCTTCTTCTTCCAATTTTGCGATCTTCCCATTCATTACCCGTGGTTCTTTCTTCGCCTAATTCCTTCCATTCGACTAATGAATAATCTAGAATACTTCGCAAATCTATATCGGCTAATTGTTCTCGTATCGCACCTGCTCCAGTACAAATTTCTCGATTTCGAAATATATCAAAGCCTTGAGTAGTAAAAAAAACCGGGATGCTGTATTTCCAGGATTGTATTTCATATTCGAATAACCCTCGTAATCGTAAGAAAGTAGGTTTTTTAACTATAGGCCTAGCAAAAGAAAAATTGGGATAAGATCCTCCCCCCTTTAAAATCGGACGTGAAAGTTTCTTTTCGTCCGGCTCAAGTAGTTAGAAAAAAAAAGCGGTTTTTACTTTCGAATTCTCGAAAAATCTCCTAGAATCTACTCCTTACTCAAGTTAGTAGTAAAGACCAAGTAACATTTCATTGATTCATTCTTATTTTTTTGTCTATTTTTTGAATTTTTTATTTAATTCAATTTTTTATTTAATTCAAAATAAATGATACTATTTCCATATAAATAAATGAAATAGGAAATTCTTGAGTAGTCTACTTCCCCTCGAACGCGGAATCCCCTTAAGGGTTGTAATTCAAAAGGGATTTACTTGTCTATGTACCCTTCCATTTGATTCGATCTTTTAGGTCCTGACATCGCCTCGACGATTATGTTAAGATGTTCTTAAAGCCTATATGCGATGGATAGACTCCTACAACCATGCATATTTACCTACTTAGAAACAGAATTCAATTTTCCAAATTAAGGAAGTCTTTTTTCACGAGGTACAACTCAAAATTACTAATTTTTGGCTACTGACTCGACCATAGACCAACCCCCCGCTCTTTTTTTGGTAATATTTTATACACCCATAATTCTGAGCTTCACGTTACTCCTTTCACGAGACATGTCAGATTGGGGACATCCCCATAAATGGGAAGACAGTTTATCATTTGAATCTGTAAAATTTGAATTTCGATCAAATCACACATCGCAGTATACAAGGCCTTCCAATTCTTTAAGAGGTTTATCTAAAAGATTCGCGATATAACTAGGAAGACGTTTCAAATACCACACATGGGTTACTGGACAAGCCAGTTTGATATATCCCATTTGATATCTTCGAATACGAGAATCCGCAAATTCAACTCCGCATTGTTCACAAAATTTCTGGTCCTCTTTTTCATCTCTGATTACTCGATAATTTCCACAAGCACAAATTCCACTTTTTATAGGACCAAAAATTCTTTCACAAAACAATCCATCCTTTTCGGGTTTATTGGTTTTATAATGAAAAGTATAGGGTTTTGTTACCTCTCCAACTATCTCTCCATTAGGGAGGATTTTGTTAGCCCAAGCACTTATCTTTTGAGGCGAAACTGATTCAATTCGGAGTTGTTGATGTTTATACCGATCGATCATAGAATAAAAATTCCGATTCGTTTCGATTAAGCTTCCTTTCTATTAATCTGTAAATTTTTATCAGATACAAGGCAATGATTCAGTTCCAGAGCCAAAGATCGTAGTTCTCGAACGAGCAATCGAAAAGATTCTGGAGCATCCTCAGGTCTAGGTATTGTTCCGCCAATCATCGTAGTACCAAGGACTTGTTGACGAGCTCGAATATGATCCGATTTATAAGTAAGCATCTCTTGTAAAATATGAGCAACGCCAAATCCCTCGAGAGCCCAAACCTCCATTTCTCCTACCCGTTGTCCACCTTGCTTAGCCCGTCCTCTAAGGGGTTGTTGTGTAACAAGTGCATAATGTCCACTGGAACGCCCGTGTATTTTATCATCAACTTGATGAATTAATTTCAAGATATAAGGCTTTCCTATTAAAACAGGTTGTTCAAAAGGATCTCCCGTTCTTCCATCAAATATTCTGCTTTTTCCAGGATACTCCGGTTCAAAGACCCATGGATTTGCTGTTTGCTTACTAGCTTCATATAATTCCGAAAACGCTAGTTTTCTCGAAGCCTCGTGTTCATATCTCTCATTAAAAGGTGCTATTCGATAATGTCTATCTAGCAGATCCCCCGCTAATCCGAGCGAGCATTCAAATATCTGTCCTACATTCATTCGTGAGGGCACTCCTAATGGATTGAAAACCATATCAATCGGTCTTCCATCTTGCAAATAAGGCATATCTTGTCTAGGTAAAATTTTGGAAATAATACCTTTATTTCCATGTCTGCCAGCTACCTTATCACCCACTTTGATTTCACGTTTCTGTAAAATATATACACGAATAGTTTCTGGATTATAACTGGACCCTCTCCCTTTCTGGGTCCATCTCACATCAATAACCCGACCCCTACCCCCTATAGGTAGTTTGAGACAAGTTTCCCTTGAAGTGAATACCTGAATGCCAAGTATGGTTCGTAATAATCTATCTTCTGGGGCATAAGATGATTCTTTTGCCATCTGGGGCGTTAATTTCCCTACTAAAATATCGCCCGCTTCTACCCAAGACCCCAGCATCACAATTCCATTTTTGTCTAAATTCCGGAGTAAATGGGCTTCTAGATGTGGTATTTCCTTAGTAATCCTTTCGGGTCCTTGGCTTGTTATATTAGTCTGAATTTCATATTTCTGTATGTGCAAAGACGTATAAATATCTTCATATATCAGACGTTCGCTAATGAGTACTGCATCCTCAAAATTATAACCCTCCCACGGTAGATAAGCTACTAATACATTTTTACCCAAAGCGAGTTCCCCACCAACTGTAGCGGCACCATCTGCTAAAATTTGTCCCCTTTTAATGCATTTCTGCCGCCGAACCTGGGGTTTTTGATGCATACAAGTATTTTTGTTGGAACGTTGATATATAACTAATGGAATACTTAGAGTATCACCATTCCCCGATAGAATGATCTTGTCAGTGTTGGTATAAATGATCTTTCCCTTGTGGTCAGCTATAGTGCTAACCCCTGAATCTAGAGCCGCTTGGGGTTCCAACCCAGTTCCAACAATGCACTTCTCGGACCGAGAAAGCGGAACTGCTTGACGTTGCATATTCGAACTC